GCGGATATTTCTATTCCAGCAAATGATGACGCTATAGCTTCAATTCGATTCATTCTTAACAAATTAGTATTCGCAATTTGTGAGGGTCGTTCTAGCTATATACAAAATTCTTGATTAATAATAAGATAAATAAATCAATTTTTTTTTTGAGGGAGGGGCTCCCTGTATTTCGATTTATAAAATCGGTTACTACTCCTGAATCGTATAAAAGAAAAAGAGATAAAAAAACTGGGGATATTGTGTGATTAGTTTAGTTGGTATCCAAAACTCAAATATAAAATTTAAGTAAATTAAGTAAAAAAAAAAGGGGGATCTTGAATCAAAATAATTTAAAGTTCTTCTGTCAGAGGGCAATATGAATGTTTTATCATGTTCCATCAACACACTAATAAAAGACGGGTTATATGAGATATCTGGTGTAGAAGTAGGCCAACATTTCTATTGGCAAATAGGGGGGTTCCAAGTCCACGCGCAAGTCCTTATTACTTCTTGGGTTGTAATTGCTATCTTATTAGGTTCCGCAGTTCTAGCGGTTCGCAATCCACAAACCATTCCAACTGACGGCCAAAATTTCTTTGAATTTGTCCTTGAATTCATTCGAGACGTGAGTAAAACCCAGATTGGAGAAGAATACGGTCCGTGGGTTCCCTTTATTGGAACCCTGTTTTTATTTATTTTTGTTTCTAACTGGTCAGGAGCCCTTTTACCGTGGAAAATTATCCAGTTACCTCAAGGGGAGTTAGCAGCACCAACGAATGATATAAATACGACAGTTGCTTTAGCTTTACTCACATCAGTAGCATATTTTTATGCGGGTCTTAGCAAAAAAGGATTAGGGTATTTCAGTAAATACATTCAACCAACTCCAATTCTTTTACCCATTAACATCTTAGAAGATTTTACAAAACCCCTATCACTTAGTTTTCGACTTTTCGGAAATATATTAGCCGATGAATTAGTAGTTGTTGTTCTTGTTTCTTTAGTACCTTTAGTTGTTCCTATACCTGTCATGTTCCTTGGATTATTTACAAGCGGGATTCAAGCTCTCATTTTTGCCACTTTGGCTGCGGCTTATATAGGTGAATCTATGGAGGGTCATCATTAACTATTTTTTTTCAAATATTCGTTTTTAGGTTAGCCCAATTATAGAATAGTTGGTTTACGTTATGTAAGAAACACTTGTATATGTGATATTTGATATTGATTAGGTATATATGAGTTAAAGATCTATATAATCTGCCCCACTACTTTTGTGAATTTCGATTTAGATAAGGATTCGATTAGAAGTTCTTCCTTTTTATCTGTGAATTGGCTGAAAAAAAAAGAACGAAGAATTCAAAGAATGGTTCACAAAAAAGAAATGGCATAAAAAAGTCGTATATCCTATATATATATTATGAATTTTTAAAAATCCCGTGGATAGGAACTAATATCAAAGTAATTCTTATGATTCAATAATATTATTATATTATTTCAATTAAAGTTTTTTTTGGCTGGATGAATCTTAGCGATGACTTAATTAGAATTAAGTCCTAAGTCATTGGATGATTGTATCATTAACTATTTCTTTATTTTGGTGTGAGGAACTTATCATGAATCCACTGATTTCTGCTGCTTCGGTTATTGCTGCTGGGTTGGCTGTTGGGCTTGCTTCTATTGGACCTGGAGTTGGTCAAGGTACAGCTGCGGGTCAAGCTGTCGAAGGTATCGCGAGACAACCTGAGGCAGAAGGAAAAATACGAGGTACTTTATTGCTTAGTTTGGCTTTTATGGAAGCTTTAACAATTTATGGCCTGGTTGTAGCATTAGCGCTTTTATTTGCGAATCCTTTTGTTTAATCCTAGAAATCACAAAATTCTGGATTTTTTTTCGTAGTTTTTTTCATTCTATCAAGATTTAACTCCTACAATTATTCATTGAGACAACAATCCTTGGGAAGGACTAATTTGAGGATGGGGAATTAGCACATCGATTCGCTTTCTTCCTTCCCCTTATTCTTTTCGTTTAATGAAAACTTTTTTTTAAGGAGTGTTGCGAAAAAAGGAGGTTTAGTTTTTTTTTAATTGACATAAAACTTGGTCTCAAATTCTAGCTTAATTCTAATAAGTCTCATTATTATTATTGAAAATTAAAAATTTTGGAAAATACATTTGTAAATAGAATAGGTTTTTGATTCTGTTTACAAATATCCAAATAGGTAAATTAAATTATAAATTATTAAATGAAATTTTCTTTTTGTTGAAAATAAAAAGAATAAAAAAAAAAGGACAGAGTTCTTTTTTTATAGTTTAGCTAGAAGAGGAGATTATATGAAAAATTTAACCGATTCTTTCGTTTACTTAGGTCACTGGCCATCTGCCGGGAGTTTCGGGTTTAATACCGATATTTTAGCAACAAATCCAATAAATCTAAGTGTAGTCTTCGGTGTATTGATCTTTTTTGGAAAGGGAGTGTGTGTGAGTTGTTCATTTCACGAATAGGCTGGATTCACCCAGTGGCA